GTTTGTTCATATTTTCATATCCAAAAAAATATATAAACTAATCCCAAATCAAAATATTCAGAGGACTCTTCTGACAAAAATATGTAATTGTCAACAAAGTTGTTTCTTTTTTTATTTTTCTTCAAATCCAAAAAACTCTTCTTACTTCTACATAGGTCGTCGATTCAGCATTGGATAAAAATAAAAAGGGGAAATACCCATTTTTACAATAGCAATAAGGGTTCAAAACCTATGAATAGGAGTGTTCTCTATCCATAAAATATTTATTTTGAACCATCTCTATATTAACATAGAAGGTGAAAGAGTACCGCGCTGCGTCTAGACTTCAAACAGTTTGCTTTAACCATATTCATATTAATGGCCACACATTATTGGTTGATAGAGAATCAAAAAAAAAATTACCAATGGATCACGAAATGCTATGGTTCTTATCCATAATCTCTTAATTTATTCCGAAGTCATTCGTGAGATCGTGCACCTTTTTTTCTAGTTATAATGAAAAAGGTACAGCTGGTTGGATCCAGCATATTCTTGAAATAAACAACCCGCACACACTCCCTTTCCAAAAAAGATCAATACACCAAGCACTACACTTAGATTTATTAGATTTGTTGAAAAAATATCGGTATTAAACCCGAAACTCCCGGCGGATGGCCAATGGCCCAAAGAAACGAAAGAATCGGTTACATTTTTCATATGATCTCCTATAGACTAAATAGATAGACTAAAAAATCGAATAGAGTTCTTTTTGTATCACTTCGCCCCTCTTTTTTATTTTTTTCCTATTTTTAATTTTAAATAAAAAAAAGTATTTGATTTATGTGAACTATCCCCCTTGTGTCAATCCTTTGGACTCCGAAGGGGAAGGATGAAAGGGAATGGGTATACTAATCTCTCATCCACAAATCAAACCTTCCCACAGGTTATTTTGTCAACGAATAAGTAATTGTAGGAGTGAAACCTTAATAGAATTCGAAAAAGGAAAGAATTTGTTCAAGGCAAAAAAATAGGGATTTTTCATATTAAACAAAAGGATTCGCAAACAAAAGCGCTAATGCTACAACCAGTCCATAAATTGTTAAAGCTTCCATAAAAGCTAGACTAAGCAATAGAGTACCTCGTATTTTTCCCTCTGCCTCAGGCTGTCTGGCAATACCCTCTACAGCTTGACCTGCAGCAGTCCCTTGACCAACTCCGGGTCCAATAGAAGCAAGCCCTACAGCCAACCCAGCAGCAATAACGGAAGCGGCAGAAATAAGTGGATTCATGATAAGTTCCCTCGTACCAAAAAAAGAAATGGTTAATGATACAATCAACCACCGAATTATGACTTAATAATTCCGGCGCTAGCATTTCGAAGTAACTAAGAATTTGGAGTTAAATTATGAAGTAATAATATTAGTGAATAATTCGAACTATTTTTTTGAGTTTCTGTTTCTATCCACAGAGTCTTTGTGAATCCATACGACTTTCGATCTTTCATTTCTTGGTTCCGAACTCTTATTTTCGTCCACCCTTTTCTGAATTTCATCTGTTTATTTAGTCAATTCACAGTCACAGGGAGACGGAAAGGGAAAGGCTTGTATTGGTATTATAATCCCTGCCAAAATTCATAGGAGTCGGGTGGCAAATAAACTATCTCTTTAGTTCATATAGAATCAGTCAATAGCTAATATCACATATACGTGTCTTTCTTCCATAACGTAAACCAAGCATTCATCTTAGATTCAATCGGATTGGAGAATCCATTATCGAAATATCTACAAGAGTTTACTTATTTATAGTTTATAGCCATTCAATTACATATACCTACCCTCCCCAAACCAACCCATTTTTTAGGAATTAGGTTTTTGTGTAAATCCTTTTTTTTTTTTCTTTCTTTTTCTTTATCATTATTCCAATGTATCCAATCTAAATGGACAAATTGGTTAGTCCAAATCATTGCATAGAAATATTATTATTTGATTCATCTAAGTTCATACAATTTGTTATTTATTATATTACTAGTTTCGTTTGGTCAATCGTTGAATAAAACAACTGAAATGGGAATCCTTTTTTTTATTTAAAATTTAATTCTTTTATTTAATATTAATATTTAATCACACGTCCTAAATACAGGCATTCATATTGAATATTCTAATTCTTTTTTTATTTGAATATTGAACTTGAACTATTGAATAATGAGATAGAAATCGAATATTTGTTGAGGAGAAGTATGATATTAAGTGGACGAAAGACAACTTTAGGAAAAAGATCTTTTCGATCTCTTTCCTTTTTTACACCTATCTAATATCGTAATTTTTTTGCTATTATTCTATATCGTATATGGTCTACTTGTATATTCCCTAAGTCCATTTTATTGAACCAAAGAAAAAGACCCGTTAGTTTGAAAAAACGATTTCAATGATGACCCTCCATGGATTCACCGATATAAGCCGCGGCTAAAGTTGCAAAAATAAGAGCTTGAATACCACTTGTAAATAATCCAAGGAACATAACAGGTATAGGAACCACTGAAGGTACTAAAGAAACTAGAACAACAACGACTAATTCATCAGCTAAGATATTCCCGAAAAGTCGAAAACTTAGCGATAGGGGCTTTGTAAAATCTTCTAAGATGTTAATGGGTAAAAGGATTGGAGTTGGTTGAATATATTTCCCGAAATAACCTAATCCTTTTTTTGTAAGACCCGCATAGAAATAAGCCACTGACGTGAGTAAAGCCAAAGCAACAGTAGTATTTATATCATTCGTGGGTGCGGCTAACTCGCCATGAGGTAATTGTATGATTTTCCAAGGTAAAAGAGCTCCCGACCAATTAGAAACAAAAATAAATAGAAACATAGTTCCAATAAAAGGAACCCAAGGGCCATATTCTTCTCCAATTTGCGTTTTACTAACATCTCGAATGAATTCAAGAACATATTCGAAGAAATTCTGACCGCCACTCGGAATGGTTTGCGGGTTCCGAACAGCTATGGCGGCCGAACCTAATAAGATAGCAATTACAACCCAAGAAGTAATAAGTACTTGGCCGTGGACTTGGAAACCCCCTATTTGCCAATAGAAATGCTGGCCTACTTCCACACCAGATACATCATATAACCCCTTTAGTGTGTTTGCTAGAACATTCATATTAATATTGCCCTCGGAAAAAAAAATCGAACTTTAAATTTGATTCAACCATCTCTTTGCCTACTTGAATCGGATATTTTGAATACCAACTAATAGTACAATTTTGAATAATAACTAATCACACGGTCTGCCCAGTTTTTTTTATCTCTTTTTTGATTTTGATGAAATTCAGAAACAGTAGTCGAGTCCATAAATCTATATCTATAGGATTTTCGAAGTCAATTATTTATCTTATTATTAATCAAGGATTTCGTATATAGCTAGAACGACCCTCACAAATTGCAAACACTAATTTGTTAAGAATTAATCGGATTGAAGATATAGCGTCATCGTTAGCTGGAATCGAAAGATCTGCTAGATCGGGGTCACAATTTGTATCGATTAAACAAATTGTTGGAATTCCCAAAGTGATACACTCTCGTAGCGCCGTATAGTCTTCGTGCTGATCGACTATGATTACAATATCGGGTAACTCTGTCATATATTTAATCCCGCCCAGATATGTTTGCAAACGGGATAATTGTCTTTTCAACACAGCTGCATCTCTTTTTGGAAGACGGTTGAGTCTTCCTGTTTTTTGTTCCATTCGCAAGTCCCTGAACCTATGAAGTCTCGTTTCTGTAGTGGACCAATTTGTTAACATGCCGCCGAGCCACTTTTTATTAACATAATGACACCGGGCCTTTATTGCAGCCCATGCTACTGAATCAGCTGCTTTATTGTTGGTACCAACAATTAAGAATTGTTTTCCTCTACTTGCTGCATCAAAAACTAAATCACAAGCTTCTGATAAAAAACGAGCAGTCCGAATAAGATTTGTAATATGAATACCTTTACGCCTTGCAAAGATATAAGGTCCCATTTTAGGATTCCATTTCCTAGTACCATGGCCAAAATGAACTCCCGCCTCCATCATTTCTTCTAAATTTATGTTCCAATATCTTCTTGTCATTTCTCCCCCCGCCCCCCCTTTGCCTTAAAAAAAAAGAGAGGAGGAGCCTTGAACTGAAATATAAAATTGTTCCAACGGAACCTTCGGCTCTACCGTAGATTGGCTATAGATACATAATCCAAGCCATTATTCTTTTCTATTCATTAGTCTTTTTATTACTAAATCAAATGACTGCACCAAATCAAAGAAAAAAGAAAGTAGTGAAAGGAATGACTCCCTTCTTCCCCGAAAGCCTAGAAGTAAGCCATAACTCTTAACGATGCAAGGAACAGCTATCGTTTTGTTCCCAAGTCCAAGCACGAGATGAGACTTACCAACTGATCCTAATGGCTCTGGGTCAGGTCACGAACGGATAGGGTAATAATTCATTAGCAGAAAGAGGTCTACCACTATAAACGATAAACTAAACCAATGGAGCTACTTATAAATGAAAACCTATCAAAGCTTTTCGGCACGAACAATTCCTGTTGTAAGAAGTTCCGCTGACCTGGATGAAAGCGAAAAAGAATACCCATATTTATGTTTATGTCATTTGATGGATGCTTTTTTAAAGCAATTAAATGCTTTGGGAATTCTATATTCTATAAAAGGATCTTTCATCTGATAAATATATGGATTACAGAAAGAATGTCTCAATTTACAAAATCTATTTATAACTTTAGCATGATAGGGCTGTATTTTAGTATTATTAGAAGAAGACGAAACGGTAAGTTTATCCTGGGAATATGTCAGTTTATCCTGCAAAGTTTAAGTTTGATCATCGAAGTCTTTAGATAGAGAGAAGATCTGTTGTTTTTCAATCTCAGATAAATATTTAAACCAAGCCTTGTTCTCCATTTTTTTTTTTCATTTAAATTATCTATTCATTAGAGATACCCTATCATAATATGAAAACGAAGGTAGCTACACAAATTGGACGGTCATTTGTATGGTACATATTCTAATATATTATTTTTGAATTTTTGTAGTACTCTTGTCATGTATATGAGTATCACCGCCTCCAGCCATACCATGATTTATACACTCTCCAGCTTCGGATAAAGGAAAAACACTAATTCATTCTATATGTGTTCGACAGAGGGATATTTCAATCACCAGAATCACGCTAGATTACTAACTTATGTATACTGACCTACATAAAGTTGACCTCATAGCGGAGGCTTTTGTGGAAAGTTTTAGAGGTGTGTAAGCATGGGCCAGGTATTACCCTATAGAGTCAATTAATAGATTAACTACTTTTACAAGTGAACTGGACAACTAAGGTGGATTAATAACATAAAACTATGAAATAATGGCTGTTTAGTCTCTACTTGATGTGGTCGGATTGAGAAAGCAAGAAGATAAGGTGTGTAGCCGGCATAACCATGGGCGTGCGATCTGATATCTCACTTCACGCTTCCAAGCAAGCCCACTCCGCCCAATATCAAGCAAACGTCATCCCAAAAAGACTTCTCTAAAGTAGGTCCAGGCCCAGAAAAGCAGTCCAATCGTTTGGCTTTGGCCTTGGTTGGTATCCAAGGAACATCACGTGGATGCGCGGGTGGGTTCCTCAGTAAGCCTGGTCAAGTCCAGCTCATCAACAACATCTTCTTCCTCCCTTTCGGTCGTTCCCACAGGTAACTCTAACACAGCGCCATCTCATGGAAAACAACCAGCTCCATTTTCAGAATCCAAGCTTCCCCTTCCCTTCCTTCGCTCCCCCCATTTCTTTTACTGGTTTATGGAAAAAGGAAACCATAAATGCAGGTTATTTATATATATAAATCTCCGTTGACAATAATGTTCTTGATTTGAATTTGTGGTACTTGTTGGCAATTAAATGATGTTTCTTACATCTGAGGTATCCTAAATGCGAGCTAGATATGCTGACTGATTTCTGGTCTGTCTCATGATCACTATTCAGAAGAAGGAGAGAAAAATGAAAATTTTTCTCATAATGTCACGAACAAGGAAAAGGTTATTGCAAAATTATAGCTCAGAAAGGAACACGTAACTAAAAAACTCTCCTTATCCAGAAAGCGTAAGGGCTTTAACTTAATTTAGTCCATACTAAGTGTGTAAGGTGAGTGTCGAGCTGGCCGGATCTGTAAGACGTCATCCCGGAGAGGTGCGAGGAGGTTTATTTCTTTTTAGTAGGAGAGAGAGAGGGAAAAAGGGCCTGTAGAGAGGAATAGTGTAGAGGGAGTAGTGGGTGTACTGGCTTGGGGTAGGAAAGGGCTATGCTGTCGAGTGACGATTGGCCGAGGGGACTTCCATCATGTAGCTGGGTACAAATAAGCCGGGTAAAGACGAGTAGGCAGGGCGTTAGGCTAGTGCCAGTGGGGGACGTAAACGAGGACAGATCACATGGTTTTGTCCTGGTCAGCTTTGAGCTGTCGAGTGACGATTGCTCTATCTCTTAAGAAAGAAGAGTACTCTCTGACGGATTCGCGCTATTATTGTTCCCTATTCTTGAAGGAGTGATCGGGATTAAGCCGCGTGGCGATACCCGCGAAAAAGAAAGTCCTATTCGCTCTTTGCTTGGGGGTGGGCCTTTCCTTTCGTACTCAAATCCGTACGGGGAAGGGCAATTATTCAGCAAAATCTAGTGGATGGGGTTCCATATTCATGAAAAGCCAGGTTTGAACCATGTTACGGAACCAAGACAAGAATTATTACTAATAATAAGAAGGGGCCTTAAGCATAATAAGAAAGGGTTAAGGGCCTCCAACGCCTATAAATAGAAGCTTCTTTCTCTATTTGGAAAACCAAAGGGAGATGGATCCAGCTACTGTATCAAGACTTTATCAAATAGAGCAAGAAATCCAACGCGTGGCGAACGCCAAGCTCCAGCAGGAGCAACTTATGGGTCTCTTCTGGGAGCACATGCCTCCCATAGATCCTGAAGAAATTGGGAGAAGGATGCTAGCAATTCGGGATAGCATTCGTCAGCTTGATGAAAGGAAGAGGGAGCTGCTTGAAGAAAGGGATGCGCTCATTGTGCAGGGGGCCCAGAACAACCGTAGGGGAAATCGAAACTAGAAGATCTATAAGATTTAAAGCGGTCGGTCTTATAAAGTTCGCTAAGCTTCGCTTCCCTCCCCCCTTCCCTTATTAAGTATTAAGTGGAAAATAGTAAGTATTAAATTAAGGATTAAGTGGAAAATAGTAGTCGGCATTCTGTTCTTTATATTATAGTCGTAAGGGGCTTCCTCAGAAAAAAAAGTAAGGAAGGAGGCATTCGAAAGGACGACCACTATATCTCATAAGGCATTGTGGTGTAAAACCGACGACTACATGGCTCTATACACCAAGTCATGAGCTATATCGAAGCCAAGCCGCCGTCTATAGGCGAAGCGACGAAAGCCTGACGAAGGCCTATGCTACAGTAAAAAGTACGTTAAGGTTACAAAGTAACACTTAGCCGTATACAAATACAAAGGGAAAGGCGTAAGTACGGAATAACGTCAGCTGTGGATATAGACTAGGCGGAGTCTTAAACTACGGACCGAGACTACACTAAGGAACAAGGAAGCTTGACTGAGCAAAGAAGTCAAGGAACGAAGCTGCTTCTCTACTAGTCTCCCGAAGGGCGAAAAAGGGCTTGTAATTTCATTTTTTTCTATTAAGAGAGAGGGGGCTTCAAGTTCTTAGGAAGAGCCGTACGAGGCAGCTCACGTACGGTTCTCGGGAGACGAGCCCCAGCACGGGGGCACTTATATAATAGCCAGTCATCAATTGGAAGCGGGCAAGATGGTGATAAATTGCGATTGGTCTAAACCTTTGCCTAGCCACTTATTGCGACCTGCCCATACATACTAAGACCTTGTTCACACAGCGAAGAAAGGCCGAATGGAAGGAAGGGGGCAGTCAGCTGGCTGTTTCTTGGCCGCGCCCCCCTGCTTATAGATACGAGATACTTGCTAAATTTTAAAATAGGGAATTGCATACCATTAGTCGATATACGTATAGGAACATGGGTACATGATATTGAATGTCATCCAGCTCGAGCCGCAAGAACTTTTACTAAAATAATGAAGTGAAACCCTTCTTAGAAAGAAGTAAATCCTATAAATCATTGTTATGATATATCGTGGAAATTCTGTGAAAGGGAAGAATCAACAAATTTTCTCTGGTGAAACAAAATATCTCTCATTTTCGCCTCGAATAGATTCTTTTTTTTTGTTTTCAAAGGAATCTTATTATGTTGTTTTGAAGGGTGCACTAATCCTTTGAACCCGGTCCCGACAGGTATCATCCCCCCCAAAACAACGTTCTCTTTCAGACCTTTCAACCAATCGATACGCCCCCGGAGAGCTGCCTTTGCTAAAACTCGAGCAGTTTCTTGAAAACTTGCTTCAGATATGAAACTTTGGGTATTGAGAGATGCTCTTGTTATTCCCAATAAGATGGCTCGGTAACAGATCGCTTCTTCCAAAGCGCGTCCCGTTCGTTCTGCTCGTAACAATCCGATTAGTTCTCCGGGTGAAAAAACATTAGACATTCTGTCTTCTGAAACCAATACTTTTGATGTTATTTGCCGTACAATAATTTCTATATGCCTATTATGAATCTGCACCCCCTGGGATCGATAAACCTTTTGGATCTTATTGACCAAAGAGATACGACTTTGCACTATAGTTAGCTCAGCACTAATGAAGAATCCCCAAGGAATTCCAAGAATTCTTGTTATACATTCGTTCCAACCCTCAATCCTCTTTTCTAGATTCATCGATATTGAATCGGTCGAGCGCACTTCTAACACTTGTTCCACTTTTGGAAGACCCTGCGTTATGTCCCCAGATCTCGACTTTTCATATATAAATGTAACTAATGTATCTCCTTCATAAAGGATTTCGCCATAATGGCCATGAACGGTTGCTCCCGGGGTGGCCAAATAAGGCTTAGCTGATCGTATTACTACGGAATCGGCTTGAACAAAGATAACTTGACCCGATTTTAGATGGGGTCCGTTTTTGGCTATACACACATTTTCACAAATAAACTGTCCAAGGCTAATTATTGTAGACGTCTCTTCACAATAATTGTGATGGAGAAAATACCAATTCAAATTGAATGGATTGAAAAGAATCTTACTGCATGCGTCGGGATTATAAAATTTCCCACTTTCACTTTCATCCATTGAATAATATTTAATTACTTGAAAAGTCCGTTTGAAATTGTCAGGTTGCAAATAGTTAGTTAACAAGATTTGATTGTGAGTTATTAAGTGGGAAAATAAAAAAAAATTCTCAATTGGGGGGGCTGATCCTAAAGGGCCCACCGAATTCCTAATTGGAATTAGGGGATCCCTTTGATGACTTGATTCTTTTATTCCATTGTGATATTTTTGATCGTTCAATGGACCCATTCGAGAACAGTTGGATGATAACAAAATGATCAATGGTTGGAATTCCTTATTTCTATTCAACAATGTATGAATAGTTCCTTGATTGGGGTTAAGGAATTGTTGAATTCTTGTCTTTGAATAGGAATATATAGAACAAAACGGATTGATATTGATGTAATCTGATCCATTATCAGAGAGCAATCCTGAACCGGAGGGATCATTCCTTTTTCCCATATAGGAAATAGGGGATTTCGCCAAGTCGATTCTTAGGAAATGTCGAATCAAACCATTTATCCTTATTTCAACAAAAGAAGCACGGGCTTCTTCGCCAGAAGAACTTTTTTTGGCTTGGTCCCAATTCAATACTAAACAAGTCCGAACTAATTGAAGAGTTGTGTCATAAATTCCTCGAATCGGTTTGCTCTTTCCATAAAGCATATAATTGATAACGCGAAGTTGCACAATATCCCTTTCCTGCAACATATCGGGAGGGAAAAGTGTTGCTAAATTTAGACCGTCCGTTATTTCATATGTGACGACAGGGCGAACCAAAACAAAATGCTTTTTTTTGCTAGGTGTAATCC